AAAGATTTAAGGTCATTTCTTCAATTTACTCTCCATTTCTAAGTTTGTAGCCTTCGCAGTAGCTTCATCGATGTTACCCACTAAGTAAAAGGCCTGTTCAGGAAGAGAATCAAATTCTCCGGAAAGGATCAATTTAAACCCTCTAATTGTTTCCGCTAGACCAACATATTTTCCCGGAGAACCTGTAAATACTTCGGCTACGAAAAAGGGTTGTGATAAGAAACGCTCAATTTTTCGTGCTCTTGCTACGGTTAAACGATCCTCTTCGGATAATTCGTCCAACCCCAGGATAGCTATAATGTCCTGAAGCTCCTTGTAACGTTGTAAAGTTTGCTTGACTTGTTGCGCAGTTTCATAATGTTCTTCGCCAACGATTCGAGGTTGTAGCATAGTTGACGTTGAATCTAAAGGATCTACCGCTGGATAAATACCTTTGGCAGCTAATCCTCTTGATAGTACGGTAGTCGCATCTAAATGTGCAAATGTGGTGGCAGGAGCGGGGTCAGTCAAATCGTCTGCAGGTACATAAACGGCTTGAATAGAGGTTATGGACCCTTTTTTCGTAGAAGTAATTCTTTCTTGTAAAGTACCCATTTCGGTACTAAGGGTGGGTTGATAACCCACAGCAGAAGGCATTCTACCCAATAAAGCGGATACCTCGGATCCTGCTTGTACGAAACGGAAGATATTGTCGATAAATAGAAGTACGTCTTGCTCATTAACATCTCGGAAATATTCTGCCATAGTTAAGGCAGTCAGACCAACTCTCATACGAGCTCCCGGCGGTTCATTCATCTGACCGTAGACTAGGGCCACTTTTGATTCCGCAAGATTTTGTTCATTAATGACTCCAGATTCTTTCATTTCCATGTAAAGATCATTTCCTTCACGAGTCCGTTCGCCTACTCCACCAAATACGGATACACCACCATGAGCTTTGGCAATGTTGTTGATCAATTCCATAATTAGTACTGTTTTACCCACGCCAGCCCCACCGAATAGTCCGATTTTTCCCCCACGACGATAAGGGGCCAAAAGATCTACTACTTTAATTCCTGTTTCAAAAATGGATAATTTTGTATCTAATTGTATAAAAGCAGGCGCGGATTTATGGATAGGAGATGTTGTGCGAGTATCGACAGGACCTAAATTATCAACAGGTTCCCCAAGCACGTTGAAAATTCGTCCTAGAGTCGCTCCGCCGACTGGAACACTTAGAGGATTTCCCATATCAACCACGTCCATTCCTCTCTTTAAACCCTCTGTCGCACTCATAGCTACAGCTCTAACTCGATTATTTCCTAATAATTGCTGTACTTCACAAGTCACATTAATTTCTTGACCAAGAGTATCTCGACCCTTAACCACCAGAGCATTGTAAATATTAGGCATCTTACCCGGGGGAAAGGCTACATCCAGTACCGGACCAATGATTTGGGCGATACGTCCCAGATTTTTTTTTTCACGTATCGAAACCTCTGGATCCGGAGTAGTAAGATTTATTCTCATAATAAAAAAATATGTTAAATTTTGTTGCGAAATTTTTCGAATACAGAAAAAATCTTCGATAGCAAATTCATCGGTTAATTCAAAAAAAAAAAATGGGAGTAAACACTCGATTTCGTTGGTACCACCCAGGCGAATGTGCAATTCAATTTTTTACTTATTCAATTTCAATGAAGGAGTAGTCATGTTCAAGCTCAACTAACCGAAACCTAGTTTTAAAATCAAAAATATATGAATAAAAAAAATTTTTTGCGGAAAGTCTTTGATTTATTTATCCTAATAGAATAGGCAAGACTTTTTTTTATCTAGCGAATTCGAAACAGAACTCTATTTATGATTCATTATTTCGATCTCATTAGCCTTTTTTTTATTTTCATTTTAGCATATCCGGTTATGCGTCACATCTATTCATCCCTTTATGATTATGAACCCCCCTTGTTTTTCATTTTCATGGATGAATTCCGCATATTGTCATATCTAGGATTTACATATACAACATATATTACTGTCAAGAGTGATTTTATTATTATTTTAATATTAACTATTTCAATTTTAAAAAGTTAAAGATTCAAAACTTGAAAAACAAGTATTAGGTTGCGCTATACATATGAAAGAATATACAATAATGATGTATTTGGCGAATCAAATATCATGGTCTAATAAAGAATCATTCTGATTAGTTGATAATTTTTTGAAAGATTCCTGTGAAAAAGGTTAATTAAATCTATTCCTAATTTATGTCGAGTAGACCTTGTTGTTTTGTTTTATTGCAAGAATTCTAAATTCATGACTTGTAGGGAGGGACTTATGTCACCACAAACAGAAACTAAAGCAAGTGTTGGATTCAAAGCTGGTGTTAAAGAGTATAAATTGACTTATTATACTCCTGAATATGAAACCAAGGATACTGATATCTTGGCAGCATTCCGAGTAACTCCTCAACCCGGAGTTCCACCTGAAGAAGCAGGGGCTGCGGTAGCTGCTGAATCTTCTA